TAATTCCTAATTCTAATTTCATTTCAAGCAAAAACAAATGATCTTGAACTAAAAGATCGGGTTATCTATGATCTATGTATTAGAATATCAAACTAGAACTATATATGTATTACAATATACAATACAAATAAAGAATTAAAATAAATAAGAAAAAAAAAAAGAGAAAATAAAATAAGAAGGAGGATTTTAAATGCGAGATATAAAAACATATCTCTCAACGGCACCTGTGCTAACCACTCTATGGTTTGGGTCTTTAGCAGGTCTATTGATAGAAATTAATCGTTTATTTCCAGATGCCTTGTCATTCCCTTTTTTTTCATCCTGATTGAATTATTTGATCTGTGAAGAAATGAAGAAGATTTGAGATACAATTCTACGTAACACGGCTCCCATTTCGCTCCCTTTTTCTTTCCTATCCTAAAACTAAAAAAAAAAAAAGAAAGAGAAAGAGTGTATCGAACCTGAGTCAAAATACAGTGAATCTACGATAGAATTTGGGGGAAAAGAAATGGAAATGTGGATCCATTCTAGGAGAAATTCTAACATAGAAAGAAGAAAATACTGAGATTAGGATAGGAATAATTCATAGTTAGAAAAAATTGTATTAATTAATTATTACGATATTCTTAATATTCTTCTATTAATGAATATGACTCTCTTTCTTTATAGTTATAGTAATTAATAGTAATTAGATTTACTTTATATTATAGTACTTCGAAGTCATTCGAATTCTAAGAATTCGAAAAAGAAAATATTTATGAATTCCATTTCTAGTTAGTAACTTTTCTTAATATATTTCTTACTATCTTAATATATAGAATATATATTCTTTTTTTATTTTCTTTTTATTTGGTTCGGGTCAAAAAGAAAATGAAGAGAGTTCTAAAGTAAAATAGATCCAAAAAGAAAAGGAGGTTCATGGCCAAGGGTAAAGATATCAGAATTCGAGTGATTTTGGAATGTACCTGTTGTGTTCGAAAGGGTATCAATAAAGAATCGCCGGGCATTTCTAGATATATTACTCAAAAGAATCGACACAATACACCCAATCGATTAGAATTGAGAAAATTTTGTCGCTATTGTCAAAAGTATACGATTCATGGGGAAATAAAGAAATAGATGTAACGGAATGTGTGTGTGATTTTTCCAAGTAGTGGGAAGAGTAAGAACTTTACATCTTAACATATATAATACAAACCAAATCCTATTTTGGTCGAATCTTAAATGAATAAGAAAAAAAGAGAATTCTATTTTATAGATTTATATATATATAAGGAATAAACAAACAAGGAATAAGCAAACCATGGATAAATCCAAACAACCTTTTCGTAAATCCAAGCGATCTTTTCGTAGGCGTTTACCCCCAATTGGATCGGGGGATCGAATCGATTATAGAAACATGAGTTTAATTAGTCGATTTCTTAGTGAACAGGGAAAAATCTTATCTAGACGGACGAATAGGTTGACCTTGAAACAACAACGATTAATTACTATTGCTATAAAACAAGCTCGTATTTTATCTTCGTTACCTTTTCGTAATAATGAGAAACAATTGGAGAGAGTGGAGTCGATCCCTAGAACTACTGGTCCTAGAACCAAAAAGAAATAGATATACTTCAATAGGAACTCAAGCTCATGTTAATGTTTTGCTCGAAAAAAAAACTAGAATCCAGATTTGATTCTTGTATTAGAAAAAAGTAAAAATGGGGAAGAAATCTTTTTTTCTTGAAAGATGTTCGTTTATTCCTACTACTCAAATCTTAATTTCTTTTTCTTCTATCTTCCCGGAGTTCATTCTCCGGGAAATCCTGTTTCAATCATTCTTGTTTACTGTATAATAGATTCTATTAAGATTCTTTTATTTGATTTGTATTTTCTTTTTGATTGATGATTTTATTTGAAATAATATCAAAACAATTCTTATTTGATAGGGCTATTTGCGCAAGTATTTTACGATTCAGAAGCAATTGTCTCTTGTACAGATTATGGATGAATAGGCTATAACTATAGAATAGCCTATCCTCACGAGTTACCGCATTTATCCGAGTGATCCACAAACGACGAAAATCTCTCTTTTTCCTGCTCCTATCTCGATGAGAGGAAACCAAAGCTCTCATTCTTTGTTGAGTAGTCGTTCGAGTAAGTCTTGAATGAGCCCCTATAAAGGTTGATGCAAATAAACGAATCTTTTTTCGACGTCTCCGAGCTGTATATCCTCGTTTAACTCTGGTCATTGAATCAAATGAAACTTTCTTGAATAACTAATTGATTTCTCTTCTTTCAGTCATCCTTTTCCTCCGGTCGATTAATAACAAAACGGATTCTTCCGATATATAAAATATAAATTCCAATGGCTTTTGCGACTATGACCTTCCCGACCACGATTTTTTATTTCTTCAAAGTATCTCGCCTGGAAATAATAAAATCGACTGCTACTAAATAAAAAAGAATAGTGGGTTCCCTCGTTTCTATGGCAACTTCTGAAACGGTGAGGTCCTCTCTATACACCGGAGCCTCTTCTTTCATTTCATCAAATTTTATTGTGAACTTGTATAGTTCACACTCTTTGGCTCTACCCATCCATTTTTCAATTAGAATTCTTTTTTCAATTCTAATTAGATAATTAGAAAGTAATAACCCTTTTCACAAAAAAGTTATCCATACAGTGACGGCATTTAATTCTGAAAGTTGTCTAGGTAGCTGACCCTATTAGTCCGTTTTTTTCAAGAATAGGAATAGGAGCATAACCTTTTTCCTCCGCTTAATGGATAACTATTTGTTACCAATGGAGAATTCCTTCTCATCTCAAACGGAGTGATTGGATTTGCACCAATAGAAACCATAAATTCATAACATAATTAGGTAGCTGATAGATCTTCATTTTTAGATAAAAGTCAATTAAAAGGCCGTCTTCTACTCTATCTATACTAATTCATTGGTAGTGGTCGTTGATACTGGTTTGCATTTCTTCAAACTCATGATCTGAACTGAACGAGTCGCACATACACCCTAGTACATGTTCCTCGACGCTGAGGACATCCTCGAAGAGCGGGAGATTTCGTGACATTTCTTATTGGCTGTCTTGCGTTTCTAATAAGTTGTTTAATGGTTGGCATGGCATGTCTATAGAATCTCATTCTATATAGAATAGAGCGGGTTGGCTTAGATCGATCTTAACCTGATGGTTGATGATTATGAATGATTTCTATTCATACGGAAATTTCTAATTTTTCAATGGAATTCTTATATTTATATGGAATTACCAGTATTTTCATTTTCGACCGCTACAAGATCAACGATGCCATGAGCTTGGGCTTCTGTTGCTGACATAAAAACATCCCTTTCCATATCTTCGGATATAACCCATAAAGGGTTGCCCGTTCTTTGTACATAAACTTTTGTGAGAGTTTCGCGAAGCTTCAATAGTTCTTCTGCTTCCAGGATAAATTCCCCTGCTTGTGCCTCATAAAAAGAACTAGCAGGTTGGTGAATCATAACCCTGATGATATTGATATAACATCATGAACGGTTCTTCTATCTATATATTGCACGATTGGGTTAAAGTAAGGGGGAATCAAAATAACAATAAAAAATAGAATTAAACAACCGTACGGGCATCTTTTGAACATTGCATACGGCTCTGCAATGGAATTTCTTTTTTCGATAGAATTTCTTCTATGGAAAAGAATAAATAGAACCCATCCGATCCAAATCGTTAAATGATCCATTTACCACCCTTCCTTTCGTAGTAGTAAAAAAGATACTATGATGGTTCTGTTGCTTTATATATTTATCTCGTCTGTGGTTTAGCAATCCCAAAGTTTCTTTTTTATAAGGAGAAAATAATTTTTTTTTCCATTTTTTTGACTCTTTCTCTCATAACATAAAAATAAGAAAGATACTTCTGGTGTGGAAGAATAATGGTTTGTGACGCTGAAATTGACTCTTGCTTGACACATAAATCAAATTGGGAATAACCCTTTTTTCATACTACTATCTCGATACAAAATCTCATGTTAGAAAAAAAACAATAATGGTTTGTTCATATCGAACTCGAAGTGCCATGCTATTATTACTTATTCTTTATTTGATTCATATTCGATACAGCGAAGGCATAGTATTCTTTTTTTTTCTCAAATAAAAAAACTCATTGGCGCCAAGCGTGAGGGAATGCTAGACGTTTGGTAATTTCTCCTCCGACCAGAATGAAAGATCCCATTGAAGCGGCTAATCCCATACATATTGTATGTACATCCGGTGACACAAATTGCATAGTATCATAAATGGCTATTCCTGGTATTACCCATCCGCCTGGAGAATTTATAAACAAATAAAGATCCCTAGTATCATCTTCTATGCTGAGATATACCATGAGACCAACAAGTTGATTCGAGATCTCACTATCAACCTCTTGGCCTAAAAAAAGTAATCTTTCTCGATGAAGTCGGTTGATTAGGACAAAATTGTATCCCTGAGGAGCCGTACGTGCACCTTTGGATGCATACGGTTCGAAAGAATTGCGAAAAAAAAAATCAATGTGTTGATTCCAGTCCTATTTCTTTTTTTTTTTTACATGAGTTTTGCCCTCCTCCCTTTCCCTATATTTTATAATGTAAAAAAGAAAAAAGAATTTTATGAACTTATTGAACTAACTTCTCATTGATGTATTGTTTCATCGAAATTCAAATAACGATGTAATTTTCTTGTTCCTGAATGGGCCTTTCAATTCTTTTAGGTTCTTGTTCTACTCCGGGGGAAGATTTGCCCGAATTCCATTTGCGCATATAGGTCAAATGATTCCAGTACCACTTCTTTTTTTTTTCAATTGTTTGATACCTTTCCCCAAAATATTTGATGTATTCATCATACTACTCCATTGTTAGGAAGTTTGATATTATACCTATAGTAATTATCATACTAGTCTATGATACAAGTGGTAATCGTGTAATCATCATATATTCTACAGAATAGATTCTATTCTAAGATTCTCTTATAGTAAG